TGCTTGGCAAATTGGTTTATCCAAATCCTTCTTGGACGAAACCACACCGAAAAATGCCATTGCCAAAAAGTGACAAGGTAAAATTTCCATTTATTCATGAAAAGGGATGTCCCCTTGGAAGCCATAATGGATTTTCTTTGATACCTAATATAATGCATGCAGGGTTCCTCGACCAACCACAGGTTCGCCCTAAAATCCTTAACAAAGACGTTCACAAGACGTTCTATTTTTATAGAGAAATAGATTCTTTCAAGAAGAACTCCAGAAGATGTTGATCGTAAGTGAAAAGATTGGTTACGTAGAAATACGAAAATAGATTCGTATTCACATACATGAGAATTATATAAGAAAAAAAATAACCTTTGATTTCTTTTTGAAAAAGAGAAGCTGACTTTCTTTGGAGTAAGAAGACTATTCCAATTCCAATATTCGTTGAGAAAGACCCGTAATAAATGTAAAGAAGAAACATCTTTTACCCAACGGCGAAGAGTTTGAATCAATATTTCCACATGGACAGAGCGAGGTATTAATATATCTAACACAAAATTTAAATGTGAAAAATTGTCCTCTAAAAAGGGAAATATTGAATGAATTGATCGTAAATTCTGAGATTTTACTATCTTGTTCTTTTTCCCTTCTAGACAAGATATTAATTGTAGAAAAAATGGAATTTCTACAATAAAAGCAAACCCCTCTGATATAATTTGAGAATACAAGTTCTTGTTGCGCGCCACAAATGGATTTTTGTTAGAATCATTAGAAGAAATAATAAAATGATTCTGTTGATACATTCGAGTAATTAATCGTTTCACAATCCGTAAACTGGATTTATTGTCATAACCCGGATTTTCCGACAAAATAGATCTATTCAAAGCACGATTATGAGCAAACACATAAATATACTCCTGAAATATAAGTGGATATAGGAAGTCGTGTTGTTGAGATCTCTTTAGCTGTAAATATCTTTGGATTTTCTCCATTTGAATTTAGATTTGAATTAAAGGTAGAAGATTCGGGGGTTATCAAATGATACATAGTGCGATACAGTCAAAACAAGGTATTCTAGTCAAAATAGATACCTCGGGGACAAGTAAACTTATCAACAGATTCTCTACCCTCTCTTTTTCCATTCATTTAATTCGTCCGTGTTAATGTTATAGGATAACAAGATGGTTAGAAATCTTTTATTTTTTCGACCCAATCGCTCTTTTGATTTCGGAAAAAAAACTTTCTTTATCAATATACTGCTTCTTTTACACACACATCTTCATTCCATAATAGAGAATGTCAATAGTTAGGATTCATTAAAAAAATAGAATCCACTCAAGTGCTTCCCGTATCGGGCACTAATTTTTTTTAACGTCTAATTAGATCGGGAAATTGTTCAAATTAAGAACAGAAGCCGGTTGCTTTTTCTTTCTAATAATTAATTGAAGCCGCAGCAGGGCCCCTATCCATTTATTCATTTGACCCAACTTTCTTTTGTTCTGTTCCAAGAATTCGAAGAAGGTTTTGTACCAATCCGATAAGAATGAAATATCCTCAGAACTTTCCATTGATACGACATGCTATTTTTTCCATTTATTCCCTTTCAGGGTCAGTCGCGGTCTTCCAAAGTTTACCAACGGTATGGACGAATTCGTCACTTCATCCAAATGTGTAAAAGATTCTAGCCGCACTTAAAAGCCGAGTACTCTACCATTGAGTTAGCAACCCCGAGAAAATAGCGATTAAACAAAACTTCAACTCAACAAAGGGTGTATAGACTATAGACATGGATACAATCAGAACCAAAAGAAATTTAATAGACCCCCTTCACTTATCACGAAGAATTATATTTGTTCAATACACTCTTGTCAATATAAATGTTGAGAAAAGAATACAGTGGAAAAAGGGAAAAAAAAGGGGGGGGATAAAAAAAAGTAAAGAAAAAATAAGACAAAGTTATATACAAGCCGCTACCCCCCTTGGTATTTCTTTAATTGAATTTCATTTGATTAGACGGAAATTCTTTAAAAACTCCTGCCTTCTTTAAAAGATTCTGAACAGTTCCTGTGGGTTGAGCACCTTTTTCAAGGAAATATAGAATAACAGGAACATTTAAATAAGTTTGATTCTTCATTGGATCATAAAAGCCCACCTTTCTAAGATCTTTTCCTTCTCTTCGGGATCGAACATCAATTGCAACGATTCGATAGATGGCTCATTGGGATAGATATAGATGAACAATACCCCCCCTGGAACCGTATAGGAAGTTTTCTCCTCGTACGGCTCGAGAAAAAATGATTTAATTCGGAGTTTTGTCTATGTATTAAAGTATTAAATTCTAATAAATTAAATAACAACTGGTCCTATTCCTATAAAATCAATTAGACTACGATTCCAATCTTTTTTCTTCCTGAAAAATGAAAAAGAAACCGCTCATACTCATAACTCAAGTCGGATAACTCTCAAATAGTTCAAAGGATAATCTTTAGTGAATTTCGTTTATTGAGTAGTCTTTACTCCCTTTCGTTTATCCCGGTTAAACTATTTCAAACTCTATTTGGATTTTTTAGTTGGATCCAGTTATTGAGACTATCGAGAGAATTAACAACTAAAAGGGGGTTTCCTTGTTTTTAAACCCTTTAATTCCTATTTTTAATCATTGGGTTTAGACATTACTTCGGTGTTTCTTAATCTTTTCAAAATGGCAGCAACATACCTTTTTTTATTTCTTTCTATCAAAGAATCCTATGGGCGGTTGATTCTAGATTCTAGTATGATACACGTTGAATCGAAAAATTGGGATCAATTTCAACAAGTTTTGCTTTTGAATTGGAAACTTGCTCAAATTGGATCCTTTCGATTTTCCATATATTTACGAAGTTGTTCCAGTTGATTGGCATTAACCCTAGATCCTTGCCCCTGAGAAATGAATTAATACTTTCGGTTCGAGCTCCATCATGGACTATTTACAACCCCGACAAAAAACGAAGGGTTCAAGTGTAACAGAACAAACAATGTCGAGCCAAGAGCACCTCATTTCTAGACAAATCGAAAATGGTGGGTGTAAAAATCCACAACGGGTCGTGTCCTTCAAGTCGCACGTTGCTTTCTACCACATCGTTTCAAACGAAGTTTTACCATAACATTCCTCTAATTTGGAACCGGTATGGAATTGATTCAATTATGGAATCATGAATAGTCATCGGTTCAGCTGTCCATAGACATCGCAATCTACACTTTTTCTTCTATATATGAATATATGATACATGAAACAATATTTTTCTGAAAAAATCTTAGCAAGACAACATTTTTAACATATTTAACAGACTAATAGAATATAGAATATATAGATAATAGAAAGAAAAAAGAAATCTATTCTTATTATATAATATATATATCTATATATATATCTATATAATATATATGTAAATATATTACATATATATACATATATAAATAATATAAAATAAACGAATAAGTTTTTGAATCTGCATCTTCAAGTGACTTAATAAGATAAATTAAATGATTTCCTACTTTTTCAAAGATTCCACGTACAGGGAATCATTAAAAATATTTATTTATAAAAAAAAATATTTCTAAATGAAATTAACTATTTTAATTAAACATCATTATTTAATTCACTTTAATTTGATTGGGTTTGAAGAAAATTGGACAATAAGCATCGCCTTTCTTTATAGAAAGATCAGTCTTTCTTTTTGAATTGACTCGTCACTAATTTCAAATAAAAATTTGAAATAGATCAAAGAAACGAAGAAATAAATAAGAAGAAAGAAATCCTTTTTTTCATGAGATGTATAAAAAAATAATGTAAGTTAGAATTTTGATTCTTTTAATCAGATTACGAAAATCAAAATAGACAAAAATGGGTAAGGTTTCTCCTATCTATCAGATAGACTGAACTGTTGTCACTGTTTGTTATAGATGTTTTATATCTACTATAACTATAGAATACGGGACGTGATAATTTGTTAATGAAATTCGAACAGACACAGACGTTTAAAGTAATTTAAAGTAATATAGATTAACTGCTATCCACCCCCCCACTTCCTTTTTATATTTTTATATTATGTTATTGTGTATAGGGTTTATATGGGAATAATGGAGAAACGGATCCGTACTGGGACGGAAGGATTCGAACCTCCGAATAGCGAGACCAAAACCCGCTGCCTTACCGCTTGGCCACGCCCCATTTCAATTTCTAATCGACACTAACACTAAGAAACAATAATATTGTTATTGGTTGTTTGTCAACTCCAGCCAAAATAAATATCTAGATAAATTCCATATCTATAGAATATAGATCTTCTATATCTATAGAATAATAGAATAGACCGGTACTAGAATTTTGATACCTATAGATACAGAATTCAACTGAATTTATTGATCATTACATAGAATTCAATTAAGATATTGTATGAAAGTATGGTTTCTTCTATTCTCCTTTGAGAATTGGAGGATTTTTGGTTGGGTGGATTCAAAGAAAAAGAAGGATTTTTTGTCTACCTTATTGACTTTCCTTCTTTTTCCTTATATCAAAAATGCAACCAAAATGCAATTATCTCCAAGAACAAAATGTCTGTTATGCTTAATATCGTTAGTTTGATCTGTATTTGTATTAATTCGCCCCTTTATTCGAGTAGTTTTTTCTTCGGCAAATTGCCCGAAGCCTATGCTTTTTTGAATCCAATCGTAGATGTTATGCCAGTCATACCTTTGTTTTTTTTTCTCTTAGCTTTTGTTTGGCAGGCTGCTGTAAGTTTTCGATAAGATCCTGAATAATAATATCCTAGAAAATGCACGATTTCCTCGAGAATAAATTATAACAATTGCTAAAATAAGATAAGTTTTAGAGTATGAACCCTCGATTCACACATTGAAATTCGTGGATAGCCGACATAAATCAGGCTTACCCCCATTTCCTCGTTTTTGAGCCTTTTCCAGCCATCTAGTCAAAGACCCTAACCCTATTAGGGTCTCCCACAATATCTAAA